ATTTGGTTCTCTCGCGAAAATCGCGAGTTGCAGAGATGAGAACCATGAAAAGCAAGATCCCGAATAAGAAAACAGAAACCGAGGAAACCACAAGAGTGAAGACTAGTAGAGTCTCGTCTTTTGTCATTCTTTGCTCCTTTTTCACTCAATGATTCATTCGAATTTCCCGACCAAAAATTCTATATGTCTATTCTATGATATTTCTATATATATAGAATATGATATCTAATATGACACCCGATTTGTCAAAGGGATTGGATTGGTGACTTACCCATTCAGTGACTTTGGCACTGGACGTTCCAAAAACGGGTACTATCGGATCGGGTGAATTAGAGAATAGACAGAGATCCGTTGGCATTTCAGCCTTTCTTCTCCTTTCAGGGCCTATCCGAAAGAGAATCCAGTACCTCTTGGTCCTGAATATCAGAATAGGACGAACGAACCGGCCTCCGCGGATATCTTTGCTTCGGAACAAAACCCTGCAATCAAATAGATTGTCCCAAGGGCGCCATATTCTAGGAGCCCAAGTTATGCTATTGAAAATTCGTTCCTCTAGCAGTTCCGGTTTGACCATTCCGTTCCCTTTTTCAAACTCCACTTCTTTTCATATAGCAATCCCTGATCAAAGAGAGAACAATATCCATTTCAAAACATTTCTAACGGATTCCTTGGTTCGGACCGACGAAGTAATGGCACTCAATTATTATCAACCTGACTGCAATCTTTTTCTGTCGGTAAGGATTGCACCAGAGCACCTTCTACTTCTAATAGGCCATGAACTATAGATAGAGAAGAATCATTCTGAGCGAGTCCATAAGAAGCGACCCACTTTTTTTCATCGGTTCCGGGGGAAGACCAAAGATCTTGCGCGACCGGTCCGCCAGAAAAACTCAAAAGAGAAAGAAGTCTCGTTAATCTCTTCATGCTCGTTCCAAGTTCGAAGTACCCTTTGGCCAAAGAAAAACCCGCTTCCTGACACGATTGCCTCTTTATATAGATAGATTCTATGGGGTTATTACTTAGAAGTCTATTTTGTACAAGAGCCCCTCCTATCTGATAGAAAAGGGTCCCATGATCCCGAGCCGGTCTTACCTTGGCTCGCAAACCCCAAGTTTGTCTATGAAGAGCTAATCTAATTGTATTAGTTTCTATAATGGATTTCTTATGTGGAATACTAATGGATAGGGCCTCGTTGCTAAGTGCTACAAGATCTAGTGCACTGGAACTCGTGGTTATGGACCCGAATCCTTTAGTATGGAACATTGTCTTTTCCAAGTAAAAACCCCTAGTATATGAAAGAATGAAAAGGTGCTTTCGTTCTTGTGGAATAAGAAGCCCTCGTACCTTAATGAAAGGAAAATAGGAATTTTTCGTTAGGTATTTGACCAAATAGGATCGTCCAGTTCCTATAGAACCTATCACTAAAATACCCGATAGGGCTAAGCGGAACGAAAAGGGTTTTCCATGAGATGGTAAATGAAAACGATTAGCCCCACACGAGGTTTGGGAATAAGTGATTGTCTGATAATGAGCAAGGAATATACGTCTTTCTGCTAAAGAGGATCTATTAAACTCATAATTCATTAGATCCTTGTTATCAATGTCAACTAGGTATCATAAGTAAATGGATCCCGGTTGTTCAATCCTTTGATAACCAAGGTCATTCTTTGCTAAAGAGAAATGATCACTATGAGTCAGACTCAATAGAATTGGATCCATTCCAAATAGCGAGAATTAGGATTCTTGATCCCTCTCAATCTCTCTTTCAATTCGAGGATCCAGAGAGGTGTTTTCATAGTCATCTCCGAATATTTGCCATCTCCGAATATTTTCGATTTCATTTTTCTATGATATGTCTTTCTATATGAAAATTGGTTATTTACGATGTACGATGATCCCTGTTAAGCATCCATGGCTGAATGGTTAAAGCGCCCAACTCATAATTGGTAAATTTGCGGGTTCAATTCCTGCTGGATGCACGCGAACGGGAACGTTCCATAAGTCTATTGGAACTGGCTCTCTATCCATGGAATCTCATCCATCATCCATACATAACGAATTGGTATGGTATATTCATACCATAACATAAGAACAATAAGAACTCGAATTCTTATCGATACTGGAACTCAGAGCATAGGAGGGAAAGTCGATTTATGGATGGAATCAAATACGCAGTATTTACAGAAAAAAGTCTTCGTTTATTGGGAAAGAATCAATATACTTTTAATGTCGAATCGGGATTCACTAAGACAGAAATAAAGCATTGGGTCGAACTCTTCTTTGGTGTTAAGGTAGTAGCTGTGAATAGCCATCGACTACCCAGAAAGGGTAGAAGAATGGGACCTATTCTGGGACATACAATGCATTACAGACGTATGATCATTACCCTTCAACCGGGTTATTCTATTCCACTTCTAGATAGAGAAAAAAACTAAAGGAGAATACTTAATAATACGGCGAAACATTTATACAAAACACCTATCCCGAGCACACGCAAGGGAACCGTAGACAGGCAAGTGAAATCCAATCCACGAAATAATTTGATCCATGGACGGCACCGTTGTGGTAAAGGTCGTAATTCCAGAGGAATCATTACCGCAAGGCATAGAGGGGGAGGTCATAAGCGCCTATACCGTAAAATCGATTTTCGACGGAATCAAAAAGACATATCTGGTAGAATCGTAACCATAGAATACGACCCTAATCGAAATGCATACATTTGTCTCATACACTATGGGGATGGTGAGAAGAGATATATTTTACATCCCAGAGGGGCTATAATTGGAGATACTATTGTTTCTGGTACAAAAGTTCCTATATCAATGGGAAATGCCCTACCTTTGAGTGCGGTTTGAACTATTGATTTACGTAATTGGAAGTAACCAATTAGGTTTACGACGAAACCTAGAAATCGATCACTGATCCAATTTGACTACCTCTACGGGATAGACCTCAACAGAAAACTGTTGAGTAACGGCAGCAAGTGATTGAGTTCAGTAGTTCCTCATAGAAAATTATTGACTCTAGAGATATGGTAATATGGAGAAGACAAAATTGTTTGAAGCACGCACAGAACCGGAAGCGCCCCTTGTTTCAAAGAGAGGAGGACGGGTTATTCACATTTAATTTGATGGTCAGAGGCGAATTGAAAGCTAAGCAGTGGTAATTAAGACCCCCCGGGGAAAATAGGGATGTCTCCTACGTTACCCATAATATGTGGAAGTATCGACGTAATTTCATAGAGTCATTCGATCTGAATGCTACATGAAGAACATAAGCCAGATGACGGAACGCGGAGACCTAGGATGTAGAAGATCATAACATGAGCGATTCGGCAGATTTGGATTCCTTTCCTATATATCCACTCATGTGGTACTTCATCATACGATTCATATAAGATCCATCTGTCTAGAGATCGTCATATACATCTAGAAAGCTGTATGCTTTGGAAGAAGCTTGTACAGTTTGGGAAGGGGTTTTTTGAGAGAAAAGAAGAATCTACTTCAACCGATATGCCCTTAGGCACGGCCATACATAACATAGAAATCACACGTGGAAGGGGTGGGCAATTAGCTAGAGCAGCAGGTGCTGTAGCGAAACTGATTGCAAAAGAGGGTAAATCGGCCACTTTAAGATTACCATCTGGGGAGGTCCGTTTGGTATCCCAAAATTGCTTAGCAACAGTCGGACAAGTGGGTAATGTTGGGGTGAACCAAAAAAGTTTGGGTAGAGCCGGATCTAAGTGTTGGCTAGGTAAACGCCCCGTAGTAAGAGGGGTAGTTATGAACCCTGTGGACCACCCCCATGGGGGCGGTGAAGGGAAAGCCCCCATTGGTAGAAAAAAACCCACAACCCCTTGGGGTTATCCTGCGCTTGGAAGAAGAACTAGGAAAAGGAAAAAATATAGTGATAGTTTTATTCTTCGTCGCCGTAAGTAAATACGTAACTAGGAATATGGAAAATTGCATTTTTGGAATTTGCAATAATGCGATGGGCGAACGACGGGAATTGAACCCGCGCATGGTGGATTCACAATCCACTGCCTTGATCCACTTGGCTACATCCGCCCCTTATCCAGCTAAAGGATTTTTCTCTTTGTTCCATTCATCATTATTCTATTTATTCTGACCTCCATACTTCGATCGAGATATTGGACATAGAATGCCACTCTTTAAAATGGAAAAAGGAGTAATCAGCTGTGACACGAAAAAAAACGAATCCTTTTGTAGCTCATCATTTATTGGCAAAAATCGAAAAGGTCAATATGAAGGAGGAGAAAGAAACAATAGTAACGTGGTCCCGGGCATCTAGCATTCTACCCGCAATGGTTGGCCATACAATCGCGATTCATAATGGAAAGGAACATATACCTATTTACATAACAAATCCTATGGTAGGTCGCAAATTGGGGGAATTCGTGCCTACTCGGCATTTCACGAGTTATGAAAGTGCAAGAAAAGATACTAAATCTCGTCGTTAACTGAATTCAGAATAGAAAGATTCAAAATAAAAAAAAAACAAACAAAGGTAGGCGGGGAATAACCTTATTTATGACAAGTTTCAAACTGGTAAAGTATACCCCTAGAATAAAGAAGAAGAAGAGTGGGCTAAGGAAACTCGCAAGGAAAGTTCCAACCGATCGTCTACTTAAGTTCGAACGGGTTTTCAAAGCACAAAAACGCATCCATATGTCTGTTTTCAAAGCACAAAGAGTTCTTGATGAGATTCGCTGGCGTTACTACGAAGAAACTGTTATGATACTGAACCTCATGCCTTATCAAGCATCTTATCCCATCCTAAAGTTGGTTTATTCGGCAGCAGCAAATGCTACTCATTATAGGGATTTCGACAAAGCGAATTTATTCATCACTAAAGCCGAAGTCAGTAGGAGTACTATTATGAAAAAATTCAGACCTCGAGCTCGAGGACGTAGTTCTCCCATAAAAAAAACCATGTGTCATATAACAATTGTACTAAATATAGTAAAGAAATCTAAATAATCTTTAGATCCATCTAAGATTTCGATTCCCAGTAAAAAAAAAATAGAATAGAAAAATATGGGACAAAAAATAAATCCACTCGGTTTCAGACTTGGTACAACCCAAAATCACCATTCCTTTTGGTTCGCACAACCAAAAAATTATTCTGAAGGTCTACAGGAAGATAAAAAAATACGGAATTGTATCAAGAACTATATACAAAAGAATAGGAAAAAAGGCTCGAATAGAAAAATAGAATCAGACTCAAGTTCCGAAGTAATTACACATAATAGAAAAATGGACTCAGGCTCAAGTTCCGAAGTAATTACACATATAGAAATTCAAAAAGAAATCGATACGATCCACGTCATAATCCATATTGGATTCCCCAATTTATTAAAGAAAAAAGGAGCAATCGAAGAATTAGAGAAAGATCTACAAAAGGAAGTTAATTCTGTAAACCAGAGACTTAATATTGCTATTGAAAAAGTTAAAGAACCTTATAGACAACCTAACATTCTTGCAGAATATATAGCTTTCCAATTAAAAAATAGAGTTTCATTCCGAAAGGCAATGAAAAAAGCCATTGAATTAACTAAAAAAGCAGATATAAGGGGAGTAAAAGTCAAAATTGCAGGTCGTCTCGCAGGGAAAGAAATTGCACGTGCCGAATGCATCAAAAAGGGTAGACTTCCCCTCCAAACAATTCGCGCTAAAATTGATTATTGCTGCTATCCAATTCGAACTATCTATGGAGTATTAGGTGTAAAAATTTGGATATTCGTAGACGAAGAATAACTAGCCTTGTCTTCCCATTCTGTTCAGTGATAGAATAAAAAATGACAAGAGCCTTATTTTTCCTGAAATCCCTGAAAAAGAAGAAGAAATTCTACCTCTTTCTATAAGATTTAATGAAAATTGATAAATCTTTTAATATAATTGCTATGCTTAGTGTGTGACTCGTTAGTTTTTTCTTTAGAGTCGAAAATGGAGATTCAAAAAAATTGACTGAACCCTACTATAAATAGAAAAAGAAAAAAACTTAGTAATTATAGAAAATTAACTAATAACCAACCTATTGCTTCGTATTGTCGAGATCCTAACTAAGAAACAGTCACTATATGATACATCTATCATAAATGAGTAGATCTATCATATAGTTGTAGCAACTGCAATTTTTTCTCTAAAAAAGAAAATGGATTCTAGGTTGTGAAGCAAAACTAAAGGGATGTGGATAAAAGGAGGGATGATAGAAGGAAAGAATAGGAATAAGAAAGATATAGGATTCCAATATGTATGGTCTATGAGTTACATCATAAAAGGCAATGTGATAAAGCATCAATATAATAAAAATAACAGAGAATTCGAAATCGTAACTTGAAACAAGAAATACAAATTTAAAACAATAATAAAGAGCGGCCCGGGTTAATAAAACTGAGAAAATTGACTCGGAAAGAAATTTTTTGGAAGCTCCATTGTGGGATTCAGACCTAACCATTAAAGGAGAAGTAGTGGGAACGACAGAACCTATGACTGCATAGGATTTTATTGAAAAGAATCCTAATACTTCATTGGGTGGGATGGCGGAACAAACCAAAAAAATTGCCTTATTTGGTAAGGTTATAATATAAATTAACAAATAAGACAGGAAAGAGTAAATATTCGCCCGCGAAATATTTATTGAATTAGAATACTTTACCGCGATTCAATAAGAGTAAAAATAAGGAGATTTTTTGTTAAGAAAGATTACATTATCCATAAATATAGAATATAGATAAATAGACACACACATCTAGATATATTCTAGATCTTCTTTCTTGACTATATATTTATCTATTTTAACAAATTCAATATTCAATATTAAAAAAACCCTAACTTTTTCTATTATCTATTAATGTGCATCTATCCATAATATTTTGGAATATTATGGAATTAGAGAAATTTGCACGCTTTCTCATTTCATTCGCGAGGAGCTGGATGAGAAGAAACTCTCATGTCCAGTTTTGCAGTAGAGATGGAACTAAGAAAGAACCATCGACTATAACCCCAAAAGAACCAGATTTCGTAAACAACATAGAGGAAGAATGAAGGGAAAATCCTGCCGAGGCAATCGTATTTGTTTTGGTAGATATGCTCTTCAAGCACTTGAACCCGCTTGGATCACGTCGAGACAGATAGAAGCAGGACGAAGAGCAATGACACGATATGCACGTCGTGGTGGAAAACTATGGGTACGTATATTTCCCGACAAACCGGTTACACTAAGACCCACGGAAACACGTATGGGCTCAGGAAAGGGATCCCCCGAATATTGGGTAGCCGTTGTTAAACCAGGTCGAATACTTTATGAAATGGGCGGAGTATCCGAAACTGTAGCTAGAGCAGCTATCTCCATAGCTGCCAGTAAAATGCCCATACGAAGTCAATTTCTTCGATTAGAGATAGAGATATAGAACCCAAAAAAAGGAGTATTGAAGATAAAAAAACCAGGTTTTTCTTTCTGGAAAGACAATATTTCTTTCATCCTTTTGCATTGAAATAACAAATTGAAATCAAAATAATATGATTCAACCTCAGACCCTTTTAAATGTAGCAGATAACAGTGGAGCTCGAAAATTGATGTGTATTCGAGTCATAGGAGCTGCTAGCAATCAGCGATATGCTCGTATTGGTGATGTTATTGTTGCTGTAATCAAAGACGCAGTGCCCCAAATGCCTCTAGAAAGATCCGAAGTAATTCGAGCTGTAATTGTACGTACATGTAAAGAGTTCAAATGCGAAGACGGTATAATAATACGCTATGATGACAATGCAGCGGTTATCATTGATCAAAAAGGAAATCCAAAAGGAACTCGAGTTTTTGGCGCGATCGCCGAGGAATTGAGAGAGTTGAATTTTACTAAAATAGTTTCATTAGCTCCTGAAGTATTATAAATACTAGTAGGCAAGATATAGATCAAAGAAAAAATTAGTAGATTGTGTTTCACGTATATGCTTTAAAATCCAAAATAAAAAAAAAAAGAAAACATGTTGATTATAGAAAAATTAGGAGGAACCTAGAATTAGAGTCTTATGGGCAAGGACACTATTGCTGATTTACTAACCTCTATAAGAAACGCGGACATGAATAAAAAAGGAACAGTTCGAGTAGTATCTACAAATATTACCGAAAACATTGTTAAAATACTTCTACGAGAGGGTTTTATTGAAAGTGTTCGGAAACATCAGGAAAGTAACAGATATTTCTTGGTTTCAACTTTGCGACATCAAAAGAGAAAGACTAGAAAAGGAATATATAGAACTAGAACCTTTTTAAAGCGTATCAGCCGACCCGGCTTACGAATTTATGCCAACTATCAAGGAATTCCTAAAGTTTTGGGCGGAATGGGAATTGCTATTCTTTCTACTTCTCGAGGTATAATGACAGATCGAGAAGCTCGACTAAACAGAATTGGGGGAGAAGTCTTATGTTATATATGGTAATCGCCCCTCCTATAGTACCCGAATTCTATCTCGAACTTCCTATTTTTCAAATAAAAATACAACGTTTTTTTTTATTTGAAAATCAAAATAGAAAAATAGGAGAAAAAAAAATATGACAGAAAAAAAAAATAGGAGAGAAAAAAAAAACCCGAGAGAAGCAAAAGTCACTTTCGAAGGTTTAGTTACGGAAGCCCTACCCAACGGAATGTTCCGCGTTCGCCTAGAGAATGACACCATCATTCTGGGCTATATTTCAGGAAAGATCCGGTCTAGTTCTATACGAATACTGATGGGGGATAGGGTCAAAATTGAAGTAAGTCGTTATGATTCAAGCAAGGGACGTATAATTTATAGACTTCCCCATAAGGATTCGAAGCGTACCGAAGACTCGAAGGATACCGAAGATTTGAAGGATACCGAAGATTTGAAGGATACCAAAGATTCAAAGAATTAGGTTTTTCTTTTTTTTTCTAGGGTAATAAATTCAAAGTTCCAAAATTCAAGCGAAGAGACTTATTTTTTCCAAAGATTAGATTCATAGTTTAAGAAAGGAATACGGAAATATGAAAATAAGAGCTTCTGTTCGTAAAATTTGTACAAAATGTCGACTGATTCGTAGGCGTGGACGAATTAGAGTCATTTGTTCCAACCCGAAGCATAAACAAAGACAGGGGTAATCTTTCGAAAAAGAACTTTACTTTCTAAAAAGTAAAAAAAGTACCCGCGGAAATGTCCAAATTCCAAATAAAATAATTAAAGTAAAGGATATATTTTACCCTGAAACGGATATCTTTGTATCTTTTTTTCTTTTTGTTATTTCTAACTCATATTTATGAGATAATAAAATATGACAAAAGCTATACCAAAAATTGGTTCACGTAGGAAAGTGCGTATTGGTTTGCGTAGGAATGCGCGTTTTAGTTTACGGAAGAGTGCACGTAGAATAACAAAAGGAGTTATTCATGTTCAAGCTAGTTTCAACAATACCATTATAACTGTTACAGACCCGCAGGGTCGGGTGGTTTTCTGGTCCTCCGCGGGTACTTGTGGATTCAAAAGCTCAAGAAAAGCATCACCCTATGCTGGTCAAAGAACAGCAGTAGATGCTATTCGTACAGTGGGTTTGCAACGAGCAGAAGTTATGGTAAAGGGTGCTGGTAGTGGAAGAGATGCCGCATTACGAGCCATTGCTAAAAGTGGTGTACGATTAAGTTGTATACGCGATGTAACACCTATGCCGCATAATGGATGTCGACCTCCTAAAAAAAGACGTCTGTAAAAGAATTAAACCGCTTTCAAGAGAAATAAACGATTCAATGATCAAATAATAATACTAGTCTATTATGGTTCGAGAGGAGGTAGCAGGATCCACTCAAACACTACAGTGGAAGTGTGTTGAATCAAGAGTAGATAGTAAGCGTCTTTATTATGGTCGTTTCATTTTGTCCCCGCTTAGAAAAGGTCAAGCGGATACCGTCGGTATTGCCTTGCGAAGAGCTTTACTTGGAGAAATAGAAGGAACATGTATCACACGTGCAAAATTTGGGAGCGTGCCACACGAATATTCTACAATAGCAGGTATTGAAGAATCCGTACAAGAAATTTTACTAAATTTGAAAGAAATTGTATTGAGAAGTAATCTCTATGGAGTTAGAGACGCATCAATTTGTGTCAAAGGTCCTAGATACATAACTGCTCAAGATATCATCTTACCCCCTTCCGTAGAGATCGTTGATATGGCACAACCTATAGCTAACTTGACAGAGCCCATTGATTTCTGTATTGAGTTACAGATCAAGAGAGATCGCGGATATCACACGGAACTCAGAAAGAACTCTCAAGATGGAAGTTATCCCATAGATGCTGTATCCATGCCTGTTCGAAATGTGAATTATAGTATTTTTTATTGTGGGAATGGAAATGAAAAACACGAGATACTTTTTCTAGAAATATGGACGAATGGAAGTTTAACCCCTAAGGAAGCGCTTTATGAGGCTTCTCGTAATTTGATTGATTTATTTCTTCCTTTTCTACACGCGGAGGAAGAGGGCACTAGTTTCGAAGAAAATAAAAACAGGTTTACTCCACCCCTTTTAACCTTTCAAAAAAAATTAACTAATCTAAAGAAAAACAAAAAAGGAATTCCATTGAATTGTATTTTTATTGATCAATTAGAATTGCCTTCTAGAACGTATAATTGTCTCAAAAGGGCCAATATACATACACTATTGGACCTTTTGAGTAAGACTGAAGAAGATCTTATGAGAATTGACAGTTTTCGTATGGAAGATGGAAAACAGATATGGGACACTCTAGAGAAGCATCTCCCAATTGATTTACCTAAGAATAAGTTCTCGTTTTAAATCCATTGCAATTTTTTCCTCTTCTTCCTTTTCGAGTTAGAATAAAAAAAAAGAAAACAATTTTGCATCTTTGGCACAATCTATATTTTCGCGAAATGGATCATAATAAAATGGATTTTAGGTATCTAGGGAAGATTCACTTGGAAGTAACTATTTCCTAGATACCTATGCACGGTACTTCACGGTTGAATGAATCAACCTGAAAAATCCCTAAAAAAGACCTAAAGTTAAGGATTTTTCAATGGGTAATGTTGCTCCAATACCTAACCAAAGAGCTACCGCAGTACCGATTAAAAAGACTGTCGTAGCTACTGGGCGACGAAATGGATTTTGGAATTTATTGACATTCTCTAGAAAGGGTACTGTCAATAAGCCCGTTGGCACAGAAACCATTAAGAGAACGCCCAATAACTTATTGGGTACTGTACGGAGTATTTGAAACACGGGAAAGAAGTACCACTCGGGTAATATTTCCAGAGGAGTTGCAAACGGATCCGCCGGTTCACCAATCATTGACGGCTCAAGAACTGCTAAACCTACATTACATGCAATAGTACCTAGAATTACTACTGGAAAAATATATAAAAGATCGTTGGGCCACGCGGGTTCCCCGTAATAATTATGTCCCATCCCTTTAGCTAATTTTGCTCTTAATACAGGATCATTTAAGTCAGGTTTCTTTGTTATTGGGATAGGTGAATTCTTTAGGATCCATCCCCCAAAGGAACCGGACATGAGAATTTTTCATCATCCGGCTCGAGCAAGAATGAAAGAAAAAAGACCGTGGAAGATCCATAATAGAATAAGGTATATAATGACTCAATGACTCTAGGTAAGAAAAGCTTTATCAGATTCTCTTTTCCGAAGTTGCACCTACAACTACTCATTGAAAAGAATCCTATTCTTATGGGTAAATGCTCAATATCCAAGTGGGCTTGCAAATTTGATCATGATCAATTGCTTTGTGGATTGTCTCATGTCTCTTGATTAGTTGGTGTTTATCCCCTCAATATCGCAAATTTCTTACGTCCAAACAAAGTATTTACTTGTTACTAATAAAAAATCCAAAAGTCTAGCCTACGTTCTTCCTTAGATACCTTCTTTTACTCCGATAGTATTGCGGATCGCAATCGATGCAAAGAAAATGAATGCATTTCCATACTATAATAAAAAAGTAAGTGTAATAAATAGAGAATTAGATCATGTGATATGACTTATTCCATTTCTACTCTATGGGATCTTACGGAGCCTGTTCATGGATGACATGGTCGGGGTATGATCATAGAAAATATTCTCCTCAAGTGAACCAGCCTATCCTTCCTAGATAGGGGACTTACGTGTTGATTGGATGCGGAGACACCTTTGGTTGTGAATTCTAATGTGGCAGATCCAATTCTTTATCTGCATGGCCAAATCAATAATTCAAGTCACACACTCCCATAATCCGCCTTATTTTCTTTCGTAAAATTAACTTCAACTATTTGTATCAAAATACTTCGGAGTTGAAGAAAAGTATCCAAATGACATGTCTTATTTTACAATAACCCATGTTTGTAGCAATGAAATACCACAACCTACCCGATATGATATATGAGAATTAGAATTATCTTTCTCTATGATATGCCTTCCCTATAAAGGACCCGAAATACCTTGCTTACGTATCATTGGAAAGTGCATTAACATAAATACGGCGGTAAGCAGAGGCAGTACAAAAGTATGTAAACTATAAAAACGAGTCAAAGTGGATTGGCCCACACTAGCACTTCCACGCAATAACTCCACTAAAGGCGATCCTATTACCGGAATCGCTTCAGGTACACCTGTCACAATTTTGACTGCCCAATAACCAATTTGATCCCAAGGCAAAGAATAACCAGTTACACCAAACGATGCAGTCAATACAGCCAAAACCACACCTGTGACCCAAGTTAATTCGCGGGGTTTTTTAAATCCACCTGTGAGATACACACGAAATACGTGCAGGATCATCATTAGAACCATCATACTTGCTGACCATCGATGAACTGATCGGATTAACCAACCAAAGTTGGCCTCGGTCATTATGTATTGAACCGAGGAAAAAGCCTCTGTAACGGTTGGGCGGTAGTAAAAAGTCATAGCAAAACCTGTAGCGACTTGTACTAGAAAACAAGTAAGTGTAATTCCCCCTAAACAATAAAATATGTTGACATGAGGAGGAACATATTTACTAGTTATATCATCCGCAATTGCCTGAATCTCAAGACGTTCCTCAAACCAATCATATACTTTATTGAGATAGGTAACTAACCCGAGTCCCCCTCCGAGAACCGTATATGAAAATTTCATCTCGTACGGCTCAAGCAGAAACACACAAATTTTCAACGGATATTAGAAAAAAAAGGGTTCAAAACTTCATCAGCCACTGGATTGGGTCGATTTGCCTTGAAGATATGAAATAAGAAAAATCCAGAATTTATTCTTTGTGATGATAATGCCAAAAAATCTCAAGTTGGCTCATCTGTCTTCCTTTCTTTGCCTTATGTTGGTCATTAGAGGCCTCTTGACTTTTCTCTTCCCTATTTTGGATTTCTTTTTTTTTTTTTTTGCGTAATGCGGATTTACTCTTGTTTTGTTTTACTAGTAAATAAATAAATAGTAAATAAATAAAGCAAAAATTCTAGTAGTTTTCTGATAGAAATTATCTTGTTGCGATCCTATGAATCAGTTCAATTAAAACCTTAGATTCATACTAGAGCCACGATGATTGAGTCTCAAGCTAAACAAAAGGCAAGGGTTCTTCGAATAAGAACCGCTTGATGATCATTTATTGAATCGGTGTAATAACTCGACAAAATCAAGAGAAAAAAAAAGTTGTCTTTTGGGCAAACAAATTTGGAAGGAAGACATTTTCTTTTTTTATTAAAAACTACTTGAATTTTTTTCAGTCTGGTTGCGAGGTCTGAATAGTGAGTATGAATCATAGTTCCATTTTTTTTTCTTGATCCACTCTATCTATTTCGTGTTCCAGATACTAGAATAAATAATAAATATCCGACGAATTAGAATCATCTTGATAGAGATAACAGGCCCTTTCTATGTATTATCAATAGGATCAATTCTAACAAGTCACACACTCATATTCCAGAGATACCGAAACAAAAAAATTCCACGGTCGAACTACCAGAATGTCTAGAAATGTAGAGCTTAAAGTAGAAAGGCTTTTTTGGATGGAAAAACTATGACTTCGTAGTTTTAGTTAGTAGAAACCTAATTCATTAAAATTCCGTCCAGTAAAACAGAAGAATTATAAATTTCTAAAATGATAGATAGGAATATCGCGAATAAAGCCATTGCGACCCCCATAAAAGGAGTAGTCCCCCAACCCGGAGCTACTTTCCCATATTCCGAATTCAAGGGTTTCAATAAACTACCTGCGCGAGTTCGTCTTGGCCCAGGTCTAGAACTATCTTCAACGGTTTGTGTAGCCATAAATTCTATTTAATCATTGGTGTTGACTTTGTATACTATTCCGTTGTAGTTGTAAATACACGATCTTTTCGTAGATCCATTGTAATCTTGAAATTCTATAAAAATGGAAACAGCAACTTTAGTCGCCATCTCCATATCTGGTTTACTTGTAAGCTTTACTGGGTATGCCTTATATATCGCGTTTGGGCAACCCTCTCAACAATTAAGAGATCTATTCGAAGAACACGGGGACTAATTTAAGTAATGAGTCTCCCAATATGGGATACTCATTATTTCAATGAAATTTTTTCATTTTTTTAGTCGGAACCTTAGGTGGTTCTCGGAAGAAGATAGCGAAAAAAATTATCCCTAAAGTCGAAACTAAAAGGAACGTATAAACCAATGCTTCCATAGATTCGATCGTGGTTTATTTACAATTATAACTTCCACACCTATTCATTTGTCATTTGGGATCATTTCCCATATAAAGAAAGAAAAAGAGTCAAAGAAAGGATGGGAGATGTTTCCCATGTCAAATCAAAAAAGAGAGATGAAAGATACCATAGCAATGTGGTATCAGACTGCCTGTCTCCTTGTAGTTGGATCTCCAACTTTTTGGAATGTTCCAAATTCCACTTGAGCATCCAAGTCTGGATCAATACCAGCAAAAACATCTCGGAACAAGGTTCTAGCGCCATGCCAAATGTGTCCGAAAAAGAAGAGCAAAGCAAAGGTAGCATGACCAAAAGTGAACCAACCCCTTGGACTGCTGCGAAAAACACCATCCGATTTCAGAGTAGCCCGATCTAATTCAAAAATTTCCCCTAATTGGGAACGCCTCGCATATTTTTTTACAGTAGCAGGATCAGAATAACTTACTCCATTAAGTTCGCCACCATAGAACTCCACCGTTACGCCTACTTGTTCAACACTATATTTGGATTCTGCTCTTCTAAAAGGAACGTCCGCTCTCACAATTCCCTCTTCATCTACCAAAACAACCGGAAATGTTTCAAAAAAAGTAGGCATACGGCGTACAAAAAGCTCGCGCCCTTCTTTATCTCTAAAGACGGGATGTCCTAACCATCCAACAGCTATTCCATCCCCATTGTCCATTGAGCCTGCTCTGAATAATCCCCCCTTTGCCGGATTATTACCAATATAATCATAAAAGGCTAATTTTTCGGGAATTTTAGACCAAGCTTCTGATAAACTAAGATTTTCGGCTAACCCATCGCTAACTCTTCGATATATTTCTTGCTGAAAGTATCCCTGATCCCACTGATAACGAGTAGGCCCAAATAATTCGATTGGGGTAGTTGCTGACCCATACCACATAGTTCCGGCAACTACGAAAGCAGCAAAAAAAACAGCAGCGATACTGCTGGAAAGTACAGTTTCAATATTGCCCATACGTAATCCTTTGTATAGACGTTGAGGCGGACGGACACTAAGATGGAATAGGCCCGCTAATATGCCCAATGTACCCGCAGCAATATGATGAGAAGCTATTCCCCCCGGAACAAAAGGATCAAAACCTTCTACACCCCACGCTGGATTTACAGCTTGTACTTTTCCAGTTAGTCCATAAGGATCGGACACCCATATCCCAGGACCATACAAACCCGTTACATGAAATGCGCCAAAGCCAAAGCAAGCCACCCCTGCAAGAAATAAATGAATTCCAAAAATCTTGGGCAAATCCAAAGAGGGTTTTCCCGTCCGCTCATCACAGAATATTTCTAGGTCCCAATATACCCAATGCCAGATAGCTGCCAAGAAACACAAGCCAGAAAACACAATATGCGCACCTGCCACACCTTCATAACTCCAAATACCCGGATTCGTTACAGTTCCTCCTGAAATACTCCAACCACCCCACGAATTGGTTATTCCTAAACGAGTCATGAAGGGAATGACGAACATACCTTGTCTCCACATTGGATCCAGAACAGGATCAGAGGGATCAAAAACCGCTAATTCGTATAAAGCCATCGAGCCGGCCCAACCAGAAACTAGAGCTGTGTGCATTATATGCACCGAAAGCAATCGACCCGGATCATTCAATACAACAGTATGAACACGATACCAAGGCAAACCCATGGAAATACCCCTTTAGCAAAGAAAAATAGACACGATGTCGCTTTATTTTATCGCATTGGAAAAGACTATCCATATCCTATGTACCTAACCCCTTTAGGGGATTCTGTGTCAGAAAGCGTGAATATTTATTTCATTCCATTAAAAATAAGAAGCCAATTCTGTTCGTAAGAAGAAAGAGAAGCAGATCTATTCTATACTCGATAAGTGCCAATATGCAATGGGTAGCTTGGCCTATTTGGAAAAAAAACGAAGAATAGATCCCTATCCCTCTTTGTTTATCATTCCAATCACCGATTCTTTTTTCTTTATTCAATCTGTCTTACCTTCCTTATAGATATAACCTTTCAATCTATGTATTATTTCAATCTACGTATTAATAGAATCCATAGTATTCATATAGAATAAGAAAAAAAAAAAAGACAATAAACTGCGGATTCTTTCTTTCTCTTCCATTCTTACGTTTCCATATTAAAGTATAGTTTTCTTACTTAAATTTAATAATATTAATCTAATATGCCCATTGGTGTTCCAAAAGTACCTTACCGGATTCCCGGAGATGAAGAAGCGACTTGGGTTGACTTATACAATGTTATGTATCGAGAAAGGACACTTTTTTTAGGTCAAGAGATTCGTTGCGAGATCACGAATCATATTACAGGTCTCATGGTATATCTCAGTATAGAAGATGGAATTAGCGATATTTTTTTGTTTATAAACTCCCCAGGCGGGTGGCTAATCTCAGGAATGGCAATTTTTGATACGATGCAAACGGTGACACCAGATATATATACAATATGCCTCGGAATAGCTGCGTCCATGGCATCCTTCATTCTGCTTGGAGGAGAACCCACCAAGCGTATAGCATTCCCTCACGCGAGGATTATGCTTCACCAACCTGCTAGTGCTTATTATCGGGCAAGGACACCAGAATTTTTCCTAGAAGTGGAGGAGTTACACAAAGTTCGCGAAATGATCACAAGGGTTTATGCACTAAGAACAGGCAAGCCTTTTTGGGTTGTATCCGAAGACATGGAAAGGGATGTTTTTATGTCAGCAGACGAAGCCAAAGCTTATGGACTTGTCGATATTGTAGGGGATGAAATGATTGACGAGCACTGCGATACTGATCCAGTGTGGTTTCCAGAAATGTTTAAGGATTGGTAGTGGTCGCATTTCTTGTAAATTTATTTCAAACCTAAATTCAGGTTTTCTGCGATTTAATAGAAAATAGAAATACTTCATGATGATCAATCATCAGGTTAAGATCGATCTAAACCAATCCTTTTTTTCTATATACATACGACATGCCAACGGTTAAACAACTTATTAGAAACGCAAGACAGCCAATACGAAATGCTAGAAAATCGGCCGCGCTTAAGGGATGTCCTCAGCGTCGAGGAACATGTGCTAGGGTGTATGTGTGACTCGTTCAGATCATGAGTTCAAACAAATAAGACAATTTTGGAAGTATCCATGATCGGTACCAATGAATAGGATAGAGAAGCTCTATCCTAGATTTCTATGGTAATATGGAATTTCTGGTTTCCTTTGGTGCAAATCCAATCATCTAAATTGGAAATAAGAAGCAATTCCCCCATTGGTAGAGAATGGTTATCCATTAAGCGGAGGAAATAGTAATAAAAAGAAAAAGGCTTATGCTCCTTTATCTTAAAAGAACGGACTAACAGGGTCAGCTACTTAGCCAACTTTCATAATTAAATGCCGTCACTGTATGGATAACTCTTATTGTGAAAAGAGCTATTTACTCTATAATGGATAGGTAGAGCCAAAGAATGTGAACTATACAAGTTCACAATACCTTTTGATGAAATGAAAGAAAGGGCTCCGGTGTATAGAGAGGGCCTCACCGTTTAAAAGGGAACCATAGAAACGATGGAACCCACTATTTTTTTGAGTATCGTTAGAATTTGTTATTTCTATGCGAAATAACTGAAGGGAATAGAATAAAAAATCGTGGTTGGGAAGGTTACAGTAGCAAAAGCCATTGGAATTAATATTTTATATATCGGAATAATTCGTTTTGTTATTAATGGGAAAAAGGATGGCTAAAAGAAGAGAAATCATTAGTTATTCATTAAGGTTAATTTGATTCAATGACCAGAGTTCCGCGAGGATATATAGCTCGGAGACGACGAACAAAAATGCGTTCATTTGCCTCAAACTTTAGAGGGGCTCATTTAAGACTTAATCGAATGATTACTCAACAAGTAAGAAGAGCTTTTGTTTCCTCTCATCGAGATAGAGGCAGGCAAAAGAGGGATTTTCGTCGTTTGTGGATCACTCGGATAAACGCAGCAACGCGGATATATAAAGTATTCAATAGTTATAGTAAATTAATACACAATCTGTACAAGAAGGAATTGATTCTTAATCGTAAAATGCTTGCACAAGTAGCTGTATCAAATCCAAATAATCTTTACACGATTTCCAATAAAATAAAGATCATCAATTAAATGGATAAAAAAGTAATATACAGGAATAATTAAAACCGAATTCCCGGAGAGGGAACTCCGGGAAGATACAATAAATTAAGATTAAGTGGTAAGAATCAACGAGCATGTTGCAATAAATAAAAAAACTATTTATTCTTCCCCATTTTTCTTTCTTATAACAAACACAAGAATCAAAACTGGATTACTTTCCTTATATATAGGTCTGGCCCTTTCGAATAAAACATCAACAATCGGAACTTAAGTTCCGATTGTTGTTTCTTAAATTCTGGTTGGAGTTTCTTAAGTTTCGATTGGAATTGAACTTTTGCGTTAATTGAGGAATATGTCTATTTTTTCTGGGTCTAGGACCAGTAATTATTGAAATTGACTGGGCTTGAAATTGCTTCTCATTCTCATAGTTACGAAATGGTAAGAAAGATAAAATACGAGCCTGTTTTATAGCAAGAGTAATTAATCGTTGTTGTTTCAAGGTTAATCTATTTATTCGTCTCGATAATATTTTTCCTTGTTCACTAATAAATCGATTAATTAAACTCATGTTTCTATAATCAATTGGATCCCCCGGGCCAATCCGAGGACGCCTACGAAAAGGTTGTTTGGATTTACGAAAAGGTTGTTTGGATTTACGAAAAGTTTGCTTGGACTTACGAAAAGTTTGCTTGGATTTTTGAAAAGTTTGCTTGGATTTACGAAAGGGTTGCTTAGATTTATGAAAAGGTTGTTTAGATGTATACATGATTTATTCTTTATTAAAAAATTGGAAAAAAAATGGATTTCTTTATTTTATTAATTTTGGATCCAGAAGAAGTAGTCTTTCTTTGGTCCATATATTATTTGATTCATATATAGTATATGAATACCCTCTATACATATGAAATAATATCTACCTGAAATCAAATGAGTTGATTTGTATTTTGTATTCTATCTATGTTCTATATATTAAATCTGTTCTTTGGAAAGATCGAACACACGATGCTCCTATTTTTTTATTTCGCCATGAGTCGTATGCTTGCGACAATAACGACAAAATTTTTTGAATTCTAATTGTCCAGGTGTATTGTGGCGATTCTTTTGAGTACTATATCTAGAAATCCCCGTCGATTCCTTATTGGCACCTTTTCGAACACAACTGATACATTCCAAAATAAGTCTGATTCTAACATCTTTCCCCTTGGCCATGAACCTCCTTTCTTTTTTGGATTGACTTAACTTAATTCTTCTACTTATTCTTTTATTCTTCTATTTTGAATCCGAAGAAGAAGAATAAAATCCATTAGAATAAAAAATTTTGGAAATTCTTAAATTAAGTAATAAAAAATGGAGAAATAATTAAAGAATACAATCCTTGTCGAATTAGCAAGGATTTTGCTTCGAAATCCTTTCATTTAAGTAGCCAGCCCAGCCTCTTTCTATGCTCTGATTTCTGAGGCCTGACTTAGCTTGGATACCGCTTTTAATTGAATTTCTGTTTTCCAAAATGGGATTTACCGAATTTTTCATGACTCTGAGGTTCAACCCAATCCATCTTTTCTTTCTTTTTCCTTCCTATACTAAAAAAAAAAGGATTGAAAAAGGGAAAATTTTCGTCATGTCACGAAGAATTCCTCGCATAGCAATAACTAGAATTAAAAAAAAGGGAATGACAAAGCATCTGGGAATAAACGATTAATTTCTATCAATAAACCTGCTAAAGCCCCAAACCATAGAGTACTTAGCACGGGTGCTACAGAGAGATATGTTTTTATATCCCGCATTGAAAATCCTCCTTCCTTATTGGAATACATATATGATCAGATACTCTTGCCCAAGATCTTTTGTATTTCTTTTGTTTATGCGAAATTCCTAACTAAAAAAACAAAATCAATATTCTATATAGAATGAACCGTATAGACGAGATTTTCCTATCCCTAAAAAAGAAAAAGATGACCTCTTCTTCCTATACATTACCAAGGAATAGTAATCTTTCTTTTATAGGTGAAATTAGATTCGATTTTAGATGTATACCATTCCTTGACTTGATTATATGAGACCAAAAAGAAGAAATGACAAGAAGGTTCTATATAGATAGAGAAAGAGAAGAAAATTACGATGTGGAAAACAAGACAGGAATTGTGTACAATGCCATTGTACAACAATTTGGAAAAGGGATGTAGCGCAGCTTGGTAGCGCGTTTGTTTTGGGTACAAAATGTCACAGGTTCAAATCCTGTCATCCCTACCTATTACTTCTTTCTTCTTTATGGGCAGTAGTGAGGAGATCAATTAAAGTGGGTATAACTTGAATTTGTGGATACTATACGTACGTGAGACACGTTAGGAGTAGAAAAGGGTTTTCTTTTTGAATGAAAGCGCTCTTAGTTCAGTTCGGTAGAACGCGGGTCTCCAAAACCCGATGTCGTAGGTTCAAATCCTACAGAGCGTGATTCCATCTATCTTATGTCGAAGCAGAGTAAAATAACTTAACAAAACAAAGTTGAATTGCAACTCCAATTTGACCTCCTCTCTGGTCTGGAGGAGGTCAATCAAAAAAGAAATATTACTCAATCAAAGATCCAACTGATCCCCACGCCTGTATTGCAAATACGCAGTCACGAATAATCCCGCTAAAGTAATAGGAATTAGGCCTAAGACGATTCCAAATAGAAAAACTTCAATCATTTCGATTTGTTCGAGGGGATAAAAAAAAAGAGGTACGATCTATCCCTAAATAGTAGTCTAAATTATCCACGAATCTCAATGACCAAGAAAAGAATTGGTAATTAGTGTGGAAAAGAGTCGTAGAATACCAGGAATCCAAAAGAAAGATTTTTCTTTTCTGACTTATTCATTCAATTCATTTCAAATAAGACGTATCTTGTTCAAACCAATAAATAGAGCTGGGGTTATAGTTAAAGCAGCCAGTAGAAAACCGAAATAACTAGTTATAGTAAGCATGAAAGGGTTAAATTCCATTTATTTTTTTACTACACTACATATGTTGGTAAAGCACTTACCTAAGTTATGGAAAATTCAGAATTCATCGGTTATTTTAGATAATACTAAAAAACAAGATCGAGTGAGATACAGAAGTGTAAAAGAGAATCGATTCATCAGATGCGACATGAGTCCCTAATTCCGAATCAAGAGATTTGTTGTGGAATCTGTCAGTTGAGTAAAGTAATAATATTAAGAACTAGATCATCTAACCCCATTGAAAAATGAAATTGGATTTTCGGGAGAATTTTGGAATAAAAGATAAATAAAGAATTGAAACGGTCGAATATTCCCCTATTCCTTCTTATTTTAACTGATTGTATTCCATATGGAATAAGAGGAGAAGAAAAGCATTCCACGACCCCCCGAGGGGCCCCTTAAAAAAAGGAAAGCTCCTCCTTGAATTTACTTTATTTTTATTCCTTTTTCGAACCCCCAACCAAAGTTGATTCGAAGACGAGTCACTTCAATTATCCTTTTAAGTTTTATCTTCTGTCTTTCCCTATTTCATCTCGTAAAGTTCCACTCTTGCAGTTTAGTCAAGAAAGTTAGACCTAATCCAACAAATAAGGCAAGGATTGGTTACGAATCTTGATTCTTCAAAGAATGTTTTCTTTCTTTCATAACAGATTATCTACTATTCGATTTTCTATTTATTAGATATTATGCTAACCAA